ATTTTTGCATAGAAAAAAATTCGTTCAAAAAAAGATCCAGAAGACATTAATCGTAAATGAGAAGGTTGGTTACGAAGAAAAAGTAAGATAGATTCGTATTCACAAACATGAGAATTATATAGGAACAAGAATAATCTTGGATTACTTTTTGAAAAAATAAAAACAGAATTCTTTGGGGTAATAATACTATTCCAATTAGAATACTCGTGAAGAAATAGTCGTAGTAAATGCAAAGAAGAGGCATCTTTCACCCAGTAGCGAAGGGTTTGAACCAAGATTTCCGGATGAATAGGGTAGGGTATTGATACATTTGATACATAATTTAAATGTGGGAATTTGTCCTCTAAAAAAGGAAATGTTGAATGGATTGATCGTAAATTATAAAATTTTACGATTTCTTTTCCCTTTAAGGAAGAGACTAATCTTAGGGAAAATGGAATTTCCATAATGACTACAAACCCCTCTGATATTATTTGAGAATACAAATTCCTGTTATACCCCCAAAATTTTTTTAGATTCGAATCATTAGCGGAAATAATCAAATGATTCTGGTGATACATTCGATTAATTAAACGTTTTACAACTAAAAAACTCGACTTATTGTCATAACTCATATTTTCCAACAAACTCGATCTATTTAAAACATGATCATGAGCAAATGCATAAATATACTCTCGAAAGAAAAGTGGATATAGGAGATCATGTTGCCGAGATTTATCTAGTTCTAAATATCCTTGAAATTCTTCCATTTGAAATTAGATTGAAACTGAGAATAGGGGATTTATTGGGTTATCAAATGATACATAGTGCGATACAGTCAAAACAAGGTATAGATACCTCGGAAATAAGACTGGTTAACAGACTCTCTATCATCTCTTTTTTCATCGAATTTGGTTATCTTCATTCTTAAGATAACAAGATGTTTAGAAATCCTTTATTTCTTCAATCCAATCGCTCTTTTGATTTTAAAAAAGATCTTTATCAATATACTGCCTTCTTCTACACATTTAGCTCCACCTCGGAGAATAGCTAATAGTTAGGACTCATAAAAAATCGATACTCCATTCATCGGAAAAGCCTTTACCGCGCTAAGCACTAATATATTTTTAACGTATAATTAGATCGGGTAATCATTCAAAATTTAAGATAAGAACAGAAGCTCGTTGCTCTTTGTTTCCCTGGGACATAGTAATTTGGCCCCGGTAGGGCTCTATCCATTTATTCAATCGACCCAAACTAAAAATTATTTCCTCTACGCGAAGAATTCAAACAATAATTTTGGAGTTACCTGGTAAGAATGAAATATTCTTAGAATTCTCCATTGATACGACATGCTGTTTTTTCCATTCATTCCTTTCAGGATCAGTCGTGGTCTTACAAACTCTACCGATGGTATGACGAATCTTTTATTTCATACAAATGTGTAAAAGATGCTAGCCGCACTTAAAAGCCGAGTACTCTACCGTTGAGTTAGCAACCCGAAAAAAGAATTAGAAGGTGTAGATACAATCGGAATACAAATAAAATAAATAAAGAGAGAAAGCTGCACGGCACAATCAAAACATTTAATTTCAATATAGTAAAACAAAAATATACAAATTTAGAATTGATCATGAACATAATCAAAATGAACAGATACAATTAAAAAAAAAATTCTTAGATTTTAGATAAAAAAACATAGATTCAAAAAATAGAGATGAAAGTCAAAATCTTTTTTTATTGAAAGTCAAAATATATATAGAATACCTGTTGTCGATTGTGTTATCCATTATTAACATTTGATTCATTTTAATCAAAAAGAAAAAAAAGACTTCTTATGTCACAGCGAACCCAATGAACTCTTTATTAAAATGAAATAAAATCTATCGGCTGAAGAAAAATCGATTCATTTATCTACGGATGGATTATATTTATTTGATACACTGTTGTCAATATGAATTGAAATGTTGAGAATAAAGTGGAGAAATAGAAAATAAATAAAATAATAAATAACAAGAAAAAATAATGATAATGAAATTCATAAGGACTTGTGTTGGACTACATAGAAAATCGACATATATACAAATGAGGTGTAGACAGAATAAAAAAAAATTATACATTTCAATTAAAGAAGAAGTAGAAAGTAGAAAAATCTTGAGGTTAGTCAATAAATAAAATAGACAAGCTAAAATCTTCAATTTCTTTTTTTGTTCATAGAATTCCAATGAAAAGTATTCCATTAGAAAATTCAACAATTTTAAAAACGGCTTTGATCTTTCTTTTTAGAATATTTAAATATTCTAAAAAGTAATAAAAAATATATTTTTTATTGTTATAAAAAACGACATTCTATAGAAGTAATACTAAATTGAATAGTATAAAATGAATAATACAGGAGATAAAAAAAAATAACAGAGAGCAGAGAAAGGGTTATACAAAGTTATATACAAATAATTTACACCTTCTTTTCGATATTGCTATTTCATTAATTTAATTGAATTTCGTGATTAAGGCGAAATTCGGTAAAAACCCCCGCTTTCTTTGAAATATCATGAACAGTTCCTGTAGGCTGAGCCCCTTTTTCAAGAAAATATAGAATAGCAGGAACATTTAAATGGGTTTGATTCTTTATCGGATCATAAAAACCCACTTTTCGAAGATCTCTTCCTTTTCTTCTGGATCGAACATCAATTGCAACGATTCGATAAATGGCTCATTGGGATAGATGTAGATGAACAATACCCCCCCTAGAAACGTATAAGAAGTTTTCTCCTCGTACGGCTCAAGAAAATTCGAAGTTATGCCTATTTATAACTATAGGAGAAAAATGTAAAACATATCGATAAAATCATCAAATAGACTATGATTTAAGTACTTTTTTTCTTATCCTTTTCTTCTTTTTTGTTCACAACCGAAAAAACTATTCGCATTTGCACCCCATAACTCAAGTTGGATAACTCTCAAATAACTCAAGGAAATTCCCTTAAGTCTTTCATTTATTGAGCGGTCTCTAACCCCTTTTTTTGTTTGTATTCTTTAGAATCTATTTGAATTCTGCATTCGAATCTAGTTGTTGAAAAAATGGAATTGAAAAGGGTATTTCCTTGTTCCAGGATCCTTTATCTTTGCCTTGAATCATTGGGTTTAGACATTACTTCGGTGATTTTGAATCGTTTCAAAATGGTAGCAACATACCCCTTTTTGTGATTTCGTTATATTAAAGAATCGTGCGAATTCTTAATTCTTGTGCAATACACTTTGAATCGAAAGAGTTTTACCAATTCCCCAAAAGCTGTTTGAAACTTGCTTGAATTGGAACCTTTCAATTTATATCTGGAAAATATACTTACGAAGTTGGTCAAATTTATTGATTGATACTAACCCTAGATTCTTGCCTCCAAGAAATGAATAAATACTTTCTACTCGAGCTCCATCATGTACCATTTACACCACAACCCCCCAAAAAAACTAAAATGAGAGTTCTAGTGAAACAAAAAAAACGATGTCGAGCCAAGAGCATTTTCATTCCTATCTAATTCCCCTTTAATAGTAATAGAAAATGGTGGATGTAAAAATCCACAGCGGATCGTGTCCTTCAAGTCACACGTTGCTTTCTGCCACATCGTTTTAAACGAAGTTTTACCATAACATTCCTTTCTTTTGGAACCTATATGTAATTGATTCAATTATGGAATCGTGAATAGTCATTGGTTGGGTCGATATATAATAATGTATACACCTTTACTTCTCTATAAAATAGGAATGGATGCTTTCTGACAAAATCTGAGACAAAATTGAATTTCACCTCAGATATATATATATATATATCTTAGTCAATATCAATATTCAATTTCTCTATTTTTATATTCAAGTTGAATATAAAAATAAATAATTAAAAAACAAAAAAAATAGAAATATAAAATATATATATAGAGAGAGATAGAATCAATCTAATAGACTAAGAATTCTATTTTTCCATAAAATATATGAATCGAAATAGATATATAGAACTAAATAACTAAACGGATTCTATAATCCAAGATTTCTGATCTAATCATGTTATTATTAGATTGTTATAATGGTCGGGCATATTCTGGGACGGAAGGATTCGAACCTCCGAATAGCGGGACCAAAACCCGATGCCTTACCACTTGGCCACGCCCCATTTATACTGCTATTCGGCACTAATAAACACTAATATTTGTATTGGTTGTTCGTCAACTCCACTCTAAATATCGATAAAACCATTGCTATAATTTTATTTATATGTATAGATGTCGAATTAAACTGAATTTATTGATCATTACATATAATTCAATTAAGATATTTGAAGAAAGTATTATTTTTTCTATTCTCTTTTGATTTGAGAATGGAAGGCTTTTTTTGATTGGGCGAGTTCAAATGAAAGAAGATTGGGGGTTCTATCTTTTTATTTTTTTCTTATTTATTTTATTTATTTTCCCTTCTATCAATAACTCAATCAAAATAAATACAATTATCCTCAAGAACAAAATGTTTGTTATGCTAAAAATATTTAGTTTGATCTGTATTTGTCTTAATTATGCCCTTTATTCCAGTAGTTTTTTTGTCGCCAAATTGCCTGAGGCCTACGCTTTTTTGAATCCAATCGTAGATGTTATGCCAGTAATACCTTTGCTATTTTTGCTCTTAGCTTTTGTTTGGCAAGCTGCTGTAAGTTTTCGATAAGATCTTTAATACTGTTCTAAGCAAATGCATGCCTTATTCAAAATTCAAAAAAATTCTAACAATTGATAAGATCAGATAAGTCTTACAGTATGAACCCGCGATTCAAATATTGAAATTCTTGTAAAGTTATAAAAAAATAGGAATGACCTCATATTTATCACTCTGACTCTTTTCCATTGAAAAACCTTATTGAAGTCCTCCACAATGTTTAATTGTTGGTATGAAAAAAATTGGTAATGAAAAATATTATCCCTTTTCCTATTTACTATTCAAAATTCGTTTTTTTTTATTTCCTTATTTCATTTTATTTATTT